TCCATAACATAAAAATTGGAAAATTATCTAATCAACATAATCAAAATTTTCTATTGGTATAAATGCTAAAATAGATCCGTTGCTTTGATCTTTCAAACCACTCTATTCTTTTGTTTCTTATGATGTTTTTGCACAATGGAATAGAAGCTTTTTCTATTGATTGATTTATATATAATAGAGGCTCTGGCGCTCATTAACTCTTATCTTACGAAGCAACAAGAAAGAAGGAATCAATCTATTTTGGGGGTAAGCCAATATCATATGGATACTTTAAACGGATGAGATATTCTGCAAATCATTTCTACATTTCTTATAGTAAACAAATAAAAACTTATTGTATATAAAATAGAAAAAAAGGATAAAATAAAAAATAAGCATTTAGGTATGCGTAAAAATAGATTCTAATCCGCGCCGCTTTTCAACCAAACAAGTCAATTTTTAGTAATATTGAAAATAAATAATATAAATTAAAAGTGGAAGTTAATTGAATATATAGAAGAAGAAGCTCCATTTACTCAATGAATGATTCCCCTCTAAAACTTTTTGTTTGTCTACTACTTCTTATTTCTTATGTTTTTATTTATTTAAAATAATGAATGTATGAATCTAAACAAAAGATTTCCGATATATCTGGAAAAGAAGAAATATTAATCTTTGGTGAACAAGAGAAAAAGCATTATTGTGTCGATACAAGACGACACAAGAAAAGGAGTTCCACCTTTTCTTGTGTCGAATAGAAGATTAGGAAGACTTATAATCCTTCCTAGAGGTACCTGTTCCTTTCATTTCATTTATCCAGTCCTTGTCTTGTATCTTCTTCCTTTGTTTTTGTATACCTATTGGCTAGTGCCTAGTACTAAAAATGGAATACAAGTAATGAATTCCATAGATCTCGCAAAAATACTAGAAACAAAAAACAAAGCAAAGTAGGTTTAAGGAAGTTTACAGAAATAAATATTTCATTTTTTTGATCAACAAGAATTCGGCGCTTTTTATCAACTTGATGGTAAGGAATTTCTGGATCTAGAAATTCATTTCATATAATTGAACCTTTTCAAACTGTTTCTTTTTAAGAACCAAAAAAATTTGTGCCAAAATAACAGATGCCAAAAAGAACAAAAGTCCTTGGACGCGTAATGGATCTTGAAGCACTATTTCTGCATCTCCCTGACCAAACCCCCCTACATTAGGATTGCTTGTTAATGGTTGATCAAGCTTGATAGATTCACCCTCTGAAACAAGAAGTTCTGGCCCTGGAGGTATAATATCAACCGCTTGGTGACCATCCGATGCATCAACTATGGTTATTTCATATCCCCCCTTTTCTTTACGTACTATTTTGCTTACTATACCCGCGGCTGTAGCATTATAGACTGTATTGTTACTCTTGCTCCCATCAGGATAAATCTGACCCCTTCCCCTGTTCCCACCTACATATATAGGATATTTTAAGAAGTTAACGTCTTTCTTTGTAGCAGGGTCGGGGGAAAGAATGGGAAAGACGATTTCACTATATTTTTGACCTGGAACAGGACCTATCACAAGAATATTTCTTCTATTAGGACGATAACTCAGAAAAGACAGATTTCCTATCTTTTCTTTCACCTCGGGAGAAATACGATCGGTGGGGGCTAATTCGAATCCCTCGGGTAAAATAAGAACAGCCCCCACGTTCAAAGACCCTTTTTTACCATTAGCAAGGACTTGTTTCACTTGCGTATCATAAGGAATTCGAACAACTGCTTCAAATACAGTATCAGGAAATACAGCTTGCGGAACTTCAATATCCACAGGCTTATTAGCTAAATGGCAATTGGCGCATACAATTCGCCCGGTTGCTTCTCGTGGATTTTCATAACTTTTCTGCGCAAAAATGGGATACGCATTTGAAATAGATGCTCGAGTTATTACATATATCATGATTGATACAGAAATAAATTGAGTCATCTGTTCCTTTACCCAAGAAAAAGTATTTCTATTTTGCATGATCCAATCATTGATCCCGGAATTTCTACAATAAATTAGATAGGTAGCTAGTATAGTTCCCTATCCACGAGTCTGCCATTGTATTGAAAAAATTCGACGAAAACAGGACGAAGGCCTTGAAAAGTATAAAGAATGAGAAAAATAAAAAATGCCCTTTTATGAAAAAACTTTTTGATTGATATCAGGAAATCAAATAAGTTTATCATTCATTCATTGAATGATAAATGACTACAAGCGAAGGAGATACGCGATTTAAAAAACGGAAGATCCAATATTTTACAATTGTATCTAGAATAACTGGAAAAGTGGAAACAAGACCAGATATAATTTGCTCATTATGAGCCAATCCAAAATCATTGTAGATCGAACCAATCATTAGTTCCCAACCATGGGTTGAGTGAAATCCAATCCATAAATCAGTAACTAAAAGAATAGAAAAAGCTTTTATTGTGTCACTTAAGTTATAGAAGAATTCCTGAATCCAAGAATTCAGAATAACAAGTTCTTCATTACCCAGAATAAAATAACCACTTAGAATAGTAAAACAGATTATATTTGTCGACAAATGTAAAATGATATGGAGATGATATTCATTATGTGTTTTGACCAATTGTATCGTTTCTTTGTGTATTCCTATACTAAACTTTTTTATATGTGTCTCTGGGTATTCTTTTATCATTTCATCCAACAAGAATAGTTCTTCTAATTCTAGGAATTTTTCTAAAACATTTTTCTCTTGAATATCATTCAAAAAATTTTCGGATTGCCTAGTATTCCACCAATGAATAATCCAAGGTTCCAGACTTTTTTGAAATGAGAGAGAGATCCCCCAGGGCAAAAATATTATAGATGCAAGATACGCGAGGGAAGCCAATGCTTTCTTTTTTTTCATTTTTTTTCTGTGAATTGTTAATGAACTGCTTCATTTGTCAACTTTATCTGATCTTATATTTCTCTAAAGCACGAGTTCTATAACAAGGTATCGAACCTATGAATCTATTCCCAGTTTTTTGTAAAAATGTAGTCCTTAGATCTAGAAATAAAGAATATAGAAATAGAATTAAGGATCCCGTTTCGGATGAAATATATATATTTATAATAGAATAAGTAAATTCTAAGTAAATGGGATTTCCGAATATCTCAATTGGATAAATCCGAACGAATTTTTTTGATAAAAATTCAAAAAACCTCAATTGGTACGCGCAGGAAATAGGCCAATTCGGCAGCTTTTTGTTCAATTTCTCGTGGAGTCAAATTCTCATCAGTACGAGTCAAGGGGATGGTTCCTTGGCCTCTGATTTCCATATAAAGAATACGACGAGGAAAAAGACCCTCTTTAACCTCCATTCTGATTGATTGGATATCTTTCATAAAGAAGCGAAGGAAAATGCGACGATTTATTCCGGGGAATCCCCAACGAAAAATACACATTATTCCTTCTTTTCTATCGAATCGATCATAACCACTACCTACATTCCACGATATTGTGCACCACAAATAGGAACTAATGAATAAACCCGCGATCCCATAGAACGACATCACGATCCCTTGTGGAAAAAAAATAATTTGTTGAGAAGGAAATCCAGGTATCAGATTCCTACCAAGATAACTAGAAATTCCAACCACTAAAAATCCTAGTGAACCTAAAAAAAGAATAAAGGCCCAGAAAAAATTACTTGCTTTTCGAGACCCTGTTATAAGTTCTATCCATATATGTTCTGATCGCCAGTTCATACTATACTAGATCCGATTGCATTCGATTGGAATTCAGAAAAAAAAATTCGACTTTTCTTGATGCCAAAGTAACTTTCATCAACTAAAACTATTCTGATATGAACCCTTAGGAGTAATTGGTTAGATACATTGACTTTCTATTATAAAAATATTTGCCGATCGTTTTTATAACCCGTATATACATAGATTTATACGGATATCATGTATCCGCATGCATAACAGTTCTTTCATTTGTATTCGGAAAAAAGGCACATATCATACCGCATTACACTAAACAAATATCTGTACCAAAAAAAATATCTGGTTGGCCCCATCAGGTCTAGACAATCTTATTTTTTTGTACATGAAGAAATAAAGAAGCCATTGCAATCGCCGGAAATACTAGGCCTACTAAAGGGACAAAAAAAGAAGATAAGTAAAGATCTGTCATAGAACGGGTACCTCAATTTAATATTTGTATCTATTAATTTAATATTTGTATCTATTATAAATATAAAGATATCGTAAGTATATCTATTATATTATAATTATTATAAATAATATTAAGCTAAATAATATTAAGTACTTAATAAGTGCAAGGAATGAGAACTAAATGAAAATTTAGTGTACCTATTCATCTTTCTATACGAATATGTATGACAACCCACTTTAAGTTTACGAAATTTTATGAATTCTCCCGTCCTTAATACTTTTTCTATCTTACTAATAAAATAAAGAGTTTTTTTTTTTTTTATTAAAGATAAAGAGTTTATTATAAGTTCGCGACTCTAACTAAACTAATTCAACCCAACAAAAAGGGATTAGATTTCTACTAAAAAATGAAAGTTCTTGGTAGGCAAGGCATAGAAATCACTTCTATTTTTTCTAGATTTTAATATTTTCGTTTTATTTCTATATTATATATATCTATTTCTATATTATATATATCTATTTTTCAAAGGAAAAAAACCGTGTAGCTGAAATAACTCACTCAGAACGCCTTTTAAAAGATTACGCGGTATGATTGGGTCGAATAAGCCCTTATGGAATAAATACTCAGCTGCTTGTGAACCGTCGGGTACTGTTTTATTCAATGTTTGTTCAATTACTCTTTTACCTGCGAAAGCAATGTACGCGTTAGGTTCAGCAATAATGACATCTCCCAACATACCAAAACTGGCCGTTACTCCACCAGTTGTAGGGGATGTAAGGATTGATACATAGAATAACTTTTTATTTGATTGATAATTATATGAAGCAGAAGATATTTTAGCCATTTGCATCAAGCTCAAACTTCCTTC